TGTTTACTTCCATTGTGGGTAATGTATTTGGTTTCAAAGCCCTGCGAGCTCTACGTCTGGAAGATCTGCGAATTCCCCCTTCTTATTCCAAAACTTTCCAAGGTCCGCCTCATGGCATCCAAGTTGAAAGAGATAAATTGAACAAGTATGGTCGTCCCCTATTGGGATGTACTATTAAACCAAAATTGGGATTATCTGCAAAAAACTACGGTAGAGCGGTTTATGAATGTCTAAGGGGTGGACTTGATTTTACTAAGGATGATGAAAACGTAAATTCACAACCATTTATGCGTTGGAGAGATCGTTTCTTATTTTGTGCCGAAGCAATTTATAAAGCGCAAGCCGAAACGGGTGAAATTAAAGGACATTACTTGAATGCAACTGCGGGTACCTGTGAAGAAATGATCAAAAGAGCGGTATTTGCCAGAGAATTGGGAGTTCCTATCGTAATGCATGATTACTTAACTGGGGGGTTCACCGCAAATACTAGCTTGGCTCATTATTGCCGCGACAATGGTCTACTTCTTCACATCCATCGCGCAATGCATGCAGTTATTGATAGACAGAAAAATCATGGTATGCATTTTCGTGTACTAGCTAAAGCATTACGTATGTCTGGCGGAGATCATATTCACGCTGGTACAGTAGTGGGTAAACTGGAGGGGGAACGTGAGATGACTTTGGGTTTTGTTGATTTGTTACGTGATGATTATATTGAAAAAGATCGAAGTCGTGGTATTTTTTTCACTCAAGACTGGGTCTCTATGCCAGGTGTTATACCCGTGGCTTCAGGGGGTATCCATGTTTGGCATATGCCTGCCCTAACCGAAATCTTTGGGGATGATTCCGTACTACAGTTTGGTGGAGGAACTTTAGGGCACCCTTGGGGAAATGCACCCGGTGCAGTAGCTAATCGGGTGGCTTTAGAAGCATGTGTACAAGCTCGTAATGAGGGACGTGATCTTGCTCGTGAAGGTAATGATATTATTCGTGAAGCTAGCAAATGGAGCCCTGAGCTGGCCGCTGCTTGTGAAGTCTGGAAAGAGATCACATTCGATTTCGACCCAGTGGATAAGCCAGATATAGAGGCAAAATAAGCGCGTAGAATTCAGCAATTCCTTTTTGTTCTCCTAATTGATTGCAATGAAACTTGGTCCAATCTTTTCCTCAAAAAAAAGAAAGATTGGGCCGAATCAAATAAAGAATAAACATCTTATACTAATCCTATACTATGAACTATGAGGGTCTTTGTGTATTTGCATATATCTTTTATATGTACAGACCTTACACGATATACAATATACAAGTATATACAAAATATAAAAATAAGAAGATAAAATCGAAGGAAGACTAAACAACTTATCTATTCTTTTATTTATTGTTAGAGCCATAGGCTGAATTATGGATCCTTGGAGTTGGATTGGTGAATCATTTTATATTCCTTAGTTTCAGGCCATAGATCAAGCCAAGGGAAGGATCTCTTCTATCCCTATCCTGTATATTGTCTTTTTCGTTCCCTGTTGTAATAGAAATTCATTTTCTTATTTGACTATATGACACGAGATTCTACGAGACGAGAATTTCTTTTTAATTTATGGGAAGAAACAACTATGTATCTTTTTGATGAGAATTGAAAGTTTGACATTAGAGAAACCTTTCTTTATATATTTTTTTTTGAGGAAAAAATTCTATCATAATATTGAAATGATTCACCGGATTCCTCAAAAAGAGAATCCTTTATTTTCAAGACTCGCTCATTTTTCATTAACATTGGATCATATGCTTTATTTTAATTCTGATGAGAAATAAAAAAAAAAAAGAAATAGTAAAATGATTTTTTCTTCATCGAATGACTATTCATCTATTAGTATTAGGTTTTCATAAAATAGGGGCATAAAGAATCTATGAAAAAATATTGGTTCAATTCAATGTTGTCTAACAAGAAGTTAGAACATAAGTGTGGACTAAAGTGTGGACTAAGTAAATCAATGGATAGTCTTGATGCTCTTGGACATACCAGTGGAAGTGAAGAAACTATTCGAAAAAATGCGGATAAAAAGATTCCTAGTTGGGACAGTTATAGTTTCAGTAATATTCATTATCTAAATTATTTATTTGATAGCAGGAATCTTTGGAGTTTGATCTCTGATCATACTTTTTTAGTTAGAAATAGTAATGGTGACACTTATTCTGTATATTTTGATATTGAAAATCAGATTTTTGATATTGACAATGCTAGTTCTTTTTTGAGTGAACTACCTAGTTATTTGAATAGTGGGTCTAATAGTAGTAATTACTACTATTATTATTATTCCATGTATGATACTCAATCTAATTGGAATAATCACATTAATAGTTGCATTTATAGTTATCTTCGCTTTGAAATCAGTCTTAATAGTGACATTTACAGTGATATCGACAGTTACATTTCTAGTTTCATTTGTACGGAAAGTACAAGTAGTATTGAAAATGGAAATTCTAGTATCAAAACTAGTAGCAGTTATTTCAATAGAAGAGAAAAATCTAATGATTTCAATCTAAATACAAAATACAAACAGTTATGGGTTCAATGTGAGAATTGTTATGGATTAAATTATAAAAAATTTTTTAGTTCAAAAATGAATATTTGTGAATACTGCGGATATCATTTGAAAATAAGTAGTTCAGATAGAATTGAACTCTTTATAGATCCTGGCACTTGGGAGCCTATGGATGAAGATATGGTCTCTATAGACCCCATTGAATTTCATTCAGAGGAGGAACCTTATATGGATCGCATTTCTTTTTATCAAAGAAAAATGGGTTTAACTGAAGCTGTTCAAACGGGCGTAGGTCAACTAAACAGTATTCCCATAGCAATTGGAGTTATGGATTTTCAGTTTATGGGAGGTAGTATGGGATCCGTAGTAGGTGAGAAAATAACCCGTTTGATCGAGTATGCTACTAATCGATCTCTACCTGTCATTATTGTGTGTGCTTCTGGAGGAGCACGCATGCAAGAAGGGAGTTTGAGCTTAATGCAAATGGCTAAAATATCTTCTGCTTCATATGATTATCAATCAAATAAAAAGTTATTTTATGTATCAATCCTTACATCTCCTACAACTGGCGGAGTTACAGCAAGTTTTGGTATGTTGGGAGATATCATTATTGCTGAACCTAATGCCTACATTGCGTTTGCGGGTAAAAGAGTAATTGAACAAACATTGAAAAAGACAGTACCCGACGGTTCACAAGCGGCTGAGTATTTATTCCATAAGGGCTTATTCGACCCAATTGTACCACGTAATCCTTTAAAAGGTGTTCTGAATGAGTTATTTCAGCTACACGGTTTCCTTCCCTTGAATCAAGATTCAATTCAAAAAGATTGAAATTCTTCATTTTCAAATGGAAGTCTAACATTAGCTTCAGTTATTTTTATTTGTAGCGAAACTAAGAAGATGGTGTTTTTTTTGGAGACATCAGTTATAAGTGTAGTAAGAGTCAGAAGTTTTGGATAATGACTTTTTGGCCCGGATCCTTTTTTTATTCTATCTCTCTTCCTGATTAGAAATAAGCATCCCTCTATCGACAAGATAAAAAAGACTTTCTTTCTCCTTCCGATAAATTAGGGAAATAAAAATAATTTTTTCCGTTCTTTTGACATATTCATTATTCATATATAGAACAATAGAACAATGAAAAAGAGATAAAAAAATAGATCGAAAAAATGAAAAGAAAATACTAAAGAAAAAGAAAGAAGAAATATCAAATCAAATAAAGAAAATAGAAATATTAAAATAACAAAGAAAAAGAATATAGAAGTTCTTTTTCTTTAGTGAGAACCCCCGGTTTTTCACTAGGAATCCCTGTTTGTTGGATAAGATTGGTTAAAATCGGAAACTCATAAGAAACTCTTTTCTATCTTTACCTTTCAAAACAAAAAAGGTGTTTTGAAAGGTAAAGATAGAAAGACGATGAAGATAAGGATGGGAGAAGAAGAATCCAATTTCTTAAAGGGGCTTCTCATACATATTCGTGTCGAAAGAGGAATAGGTATACTTCATTGAGTTCTACATTCGTTATTGATTATTAAATACTTCATATTAAGATTATCTTAATATTCTTTCTAATTTCTTTTTAATATTTTAATAGATTAATATTAATAATGAATAGATAGACTTATTAGAATATATCTTTATAATTAGAATTTATAATAGGTACAAATATGAAATTGAGGTACCCATTCTATGATAGATTTGAACTTTCCCTCTATTTTTGTTCCTTTAGTGGGCCTAGTCTTTCCGGCAATCGCAATGGCTTCTTTATCTCTTTATGTCCAAAGAAATAAGATTGTCTAAATACGATGAAATCTCATCAATTTATTTCAACACTGGATGATCATACAGATACTTTTTTTAATGTAATTAATGTAATATGGTAGGATATATGATATTTGGTCTTTCCGAAAACAAATTGAAGAGTTGTTTTGTTATGTATGCCGATGCATAATATACGGCATTAATGCATGTATATGCGGTTATAGCTTAATCAATTAAATGATGAAATTCAAAATGATCAGCAAATATTTTTTGAAAAATCTTTTAAATAGAAAATTAATGTATCTAACCAATTATTCCTAATGGTTCCTGTCGGAATACTGCTAGTTGATGAAAGTTACTTCGGGATCAAGCAATAAAAGTCAAGTCAAATCCATTTGGGTTATTCTCTCAATTCCAATCGAATGCAACTGGATCTAGTATAGTATGAACTGGCGATCAGAACATATATGGATAGAACTTATAACGGGGTCTCGAAAAACAAGTAATTTTTGCTGGGCCTGTATCCTTTTTTTAGGTTCACTAGGATTCTTAGTGGTTGGAACTTCCAGTTATCTTGGTAAAAATCTGATATCCGTATTTCCGTCTCAGCAAATCCTTTTTTTCCCACAAGGGATCGTGATGTCTTTCTATGGGATCGCAGGTCTATTCATTAGTTCTTATTTGTGGTGCACCATTTCATGGAATGTAGGTAGTGGTTATGACCGATTCGATAGAAAAGAAGGGATAATGTCCCTTTTTCGTTGGGGATTTCCTGGAAGAAATCGTCGCATCTTCCTTCGTTTCTTTCTGAAAGATATCCAATCAATCAGAATGGAGGTGAGAGAGGGTCTTTTTCCTCGTCGTGTCCTTTATATGGAAATCAAGGGTCAAGGAGCCATTCCCTTGACCCGTACTGATGAGGATTTGACTCCACGAGAAATTGAACAAAAAGCTGCCGAATTGGCCTATTTCTTGCGCGTACCCATTGAAGTCTTTTGAAATGAACTGAAGAATAAATCTCAGCATGAGAGAAGGAACTTAATACATCTCAAAAGTGGGAAGACGTATATGGAACAATAACTATTTTGTATACGCATACACATGGTGTATGGCTTCACTCTTTAGACTAGTAAAAGGTCTATAATAAGTAATAAGTAAATAAGTATAGATTCATCAAATATCCTAACATGTCTTTTGTTTTAGTAAAACATAATTCCTCTTTTTAGGCCTTTGAATTGATACCCTATCCCTGCGCTGCGGTTAGACAGTGAAATCTTTCAAATTCGAAATGGAAATAAAAGAATTAAAGAATCCGGTAGGGTTCGTCTTTAAATCCAAATTCTATTTTTTAGTTCAAATGGGTTTTCGAGTCTTCATTGAAAGGAATAAATGAAAGGGAAATTGGTTACAATTTTCCTAATTGTGATCTCTGGAATATGGAAAGAATATTTACTTTTTTTTTTCATTCGAAAAGAGCCTTTCTTGTATGTTCTATTCTAGATCCAAAGACTCAATTCTTACACAAAAACAAAAATAGTAAAAGATTCATAGGTTTGATACCTTATTCTTGTTAGAGTTATAGACTCTTGTTATATAATTCGTACTTCATAGAAATCTCAGATAGAATCGACCAATGAAACAGGTTCATTAACAATTCACATCACGGATACAGAATGAAAAAAAATAAAGCATTGGCTTCCCTCCCATATCTTGTTTCTATAATCTTTTTGCCCTGGTGGGTTTCTCTCTCATTTAAGAAATGTCTAGAAACTTGGGTTATTAATTGGTGGAATACTAGGCAATCCGAAATCCCTTTGAATGATATTCAAGAGAAAAATGTTCTAGAAAAATTTATGGAATTAGAAGAACTATTCCTGTTGGACGAGATGATAAAGGAGTACTCGGAGACACATATGCAAAGGCTTCGTATAGGAATGCACAAGGAAACAATACAATTGGTCCAAAGACAAAATGAATCTCATTTCCATATCATTTTGCATTTCTTTACAAATCTAATCTGTTTCGCTATTCTAAGTGGTTATTTTTTTCTGGGTAATGAAGAACTTTTAATTTTAAATTCTTGGATTCAGGAATTTCTCTATAACTTAAGTGATACAATCAAAGCTTTTTCAATTCTTTTAGTTACTGATTTATGGATCGGATTTCACTCGACCCATGGTTGGGAACTAATGATTGGTTCGATCTACAATGATTTTGGATTGGCTCAGAATGATCAGATTATATCTGGTCTTGTTTCCACTTTTCCAGTGATTCTAGATACAATTGTGAAATATTGGATCTTCCATTTTTTAAATCGTGTATCTCCTTCGCTTGTAGTAATTTATCATTCAATGAATGAATAATTCATTAGATCTTTTGATATCAATAAAATCAGAACCTTTCTTTGTGTATAAAGAAATCATTTTTCATCTTACTTATTCTTTATACTTCTACCTTTTCAATTCAAGGTATTCATACTATATTCTACTAGTCTAATTCTTTCAGTATAATCAATACAATGGCAAACTTGTGGATAGGGAATTCTACTAGCTACCTATCAAATTTATTGTAGAAATTCCGGGGATCAATGATTGGACCATGCAAAATAGAAATACTTTTTCTTGGGTAAAAGAACAGATGACTCGATCCATTTATGTATCGATCATGATATATGTAATAACTCGAGCATCTATTTCAAATGCATATCCCATTTTTGCGCAGCAGGTTTATGAAAATCCACGAGAAGCAACTGGTCGAATTGTATGTGCCAATTGCCATTTAGCTAATAAGCCCGTGGATATTGAAGTTCCGCAAGCTGTACTTCCTGATACTGTATTTGAAGCAGTTGTTCGAATTCCTTATGATATGCAACTGAAACAAGTTCTTGCTAATGGTAAAAAAGGGGCTTTGAATGTAGGAGCTGTTCTTATTTTACCCGAGGGATTCGAATTAGCCCCACCCGATCGTATTTCTCCCGAAATGAAAGAAAAGATGGGCAATCTTTCTTTTCAGTTTTATCGTCCTAATAAAAGAAATATTCTTGTGATAGGTCCTGTTCCCGGTCAGAAATATAGTGAAATCGTCTTTCCTATTCTTTCCCCCGACCCTGCTACGAAAAAAGACGTTCATTTCTTAAAATATCCCATATATGTAGGTGGGAACAGAGGAAGGGGTCAGATTTATCCTGATGGTAGCAAGA